ACAATTCCAACGATTCAAGGTTCTGTTTTAGATTAAACAGAGTAATTGAAGTCTCGTTTGTATTATGGATAGGCTAACAACTAATTTAACCTTTCGAATATGTATATGCGTATGAGGTATTAACTTTCTTTTTGAACGAGAGAGAAAAAAAGAATCAAAAATATAATTTATTTTTGTTACGTACTTTGTATAAAAAATTATTTACCCATCTATAAAATAGATGGGGTATTTCTCTAAAGACCGAGGCGGATAAACATATGTAATCTGATCTAAACTATTAATGAATATATATGTCGATTTATATTAAGTAATTTGTAGAAAAGAGACTCATAAAAATTAATCATGTGCCAGGAACCAGATTTGAACTGGTGACACGAGGATTTTCAGTCCTCTGCTCTACCAGCTGAGCTATCCCGACCATTCCCATTCCCGATATCGCATCCTCATTTTACTAGATAACTTGGGTCTATGTCAATTCAAGGGGTATTACAAAGTCTTATTTTTAGTATGAATAATAATATCGACCATGACTCGTTCAAATGGGGAGTCTTTGGTCAAAGATGGTCATTTGTACATGTATCATATATCACAAGACTTATCATAAGAGACAAATTTTTCTCTCGGATCCGTTTGTAAAAGAGTAGGGTGTATAAGAAGTATAACGAATTTTGAACTACTAACGAAAAAAAAGGATAAAGATAAATAGTTAAGGAGTCAGATGGGCTTTTTGGGGATAGAGGGACTTGAACCCTCACGATTTTTAAAGTCAACGGATTTTCCTCTTACTATAAATTTAATTGTTGCCGGTATTGACATGTAGAATGGGACTCTATCTTTATTCTCGTCCGATTAATTAGTTCTGCAAAAGAACTATCAGACTGTGTGGTGAATACTTTGATCAATGAATATTCGATTCTTTCTTCAATATGGAATCGATTCACAACAATTTTTCCGTTTTTCATAAAAAAATACAGATTCAGGTCGTCATTAATCATTTGATAGAGTATTTCAGTACGTATACGTATGTATATACGTATATCCTTCATCTTTTCGGAAGTTTCAACGGAAGGATTCCTCTACCAACGTAACACAGTCAATTCCATTTGTTAGAACTCCATTTGTTAGAACAGCTTCCATTGAGTCTCTGCACCTATCCTTTTTCACCTTCTGGGCCTTTGTTTGTTTTTGGAAAACAGGATTTGGCTCAGGATTGCCCATTTTTATTAATTCCAGGGTTTCTCTGAATTTGAAAGTTATCACTTAGTAGGTTTCCATACCAAGGCTCAATCCAATTAAGTCCGCAGCGTCTACCAATTTCGCCATATCCCCCCCTTTTTTGAGACTAGGATCTCATTTTTATTGAGATGTCGTTCTCTTTTTTATTTCATTTCTACTTCCTATCTCGAAAAAGTTTTTCTCCTCTTTGATTTCTTGGCTATATTCTTTCATCTTCTATAGGAAACCCGTACTCGTATTTGGTCCAATCAGAAACGATTCTATCATTTCTGTATCCGCAATTCAATATAAATAGATATATACCACGTATATATGTCTCTCTTCTGCTCGTTTTTCCCATGCAATTTGGAATACTTGAACGGTCGATTCTTTTTTTCGTCTGAGCTTCCATCTTTACGAATCAGAGCGCAAGAATGTCTCATTATTTAGAAAATTCCATTTAGAAATAGAAATATATATGATATGGAATAAAATAGAGAAGTGTAATAAAAAGACTTTCAAATATCATTTGAAAGCAAAAACGAAAACGATTTAATCTCAAAATCTATCGAATCTAATATTAAACTATATATACTATACTTGTGCTATATAATTGTGATGTGAGAAAAATAAATCGAAATTATATATCGATAGATATATCGGTTATATTCTATGGTAAGTATGAGTATTGAATATTTCCTTTCAATTCTATATTTAGTATATTTTTTCTATATTCATATTCATTATAACTAGCTAATATGAAAATATGAATCGCTAAAAATATTAATTAATAGCTAAGATCTAAGATGACAATAGTTTATTGAATCCCTATCCCTATGCGGGTAGAATTTCGATTATGTGAGCCTGCTTAGCTCAGAGGTTAGAGCATCGCATTTGTAATGCGATGGTCATCGGTTCGATTCCGATAGCTGGCTTTTCTCTATTTATTTTCTTCGAGTTTTTACATGATTGAGAATGTTACTTTGAAATCCGAAATCAAAGAATATTTTAGTGAAAATATATTTTTTATCTTATAGGAACTTCCAACCATGTCATGACAAAAATCCCCTTTTATCTATTTTTTTATCTATATAGAATCTCTATATTCTATTCTATATTCTATTCTATATTCTATATAGTATATATAGAATAGAAAGGTCTGGATTATATATAGAATAGAAGGGTCTGGATATTTGTCCCATTCATCTAATTATTCTTTAGAGTACAAGTACACTACTTCCGTAAACTTCGCTTCATTTATCATTTAGTTCAGTTTTAGTTTAGGTTTATTCTGTAAAATGAAATTTCATCAATAAGAATTCAATATAAATAAGATAAATAAGAATAAGGAGTCTTTATGTCGCGTTACCGGGGACCTCGTTTCAAAAAAATACGCCGCCTGGGAGCTTTACCGGGACTAACTAATAAAAGGCCTGGGGCCGGAAGTGATCTTAGAAACCAATCACGTTCCGGGAAAAAATCTCAATATCGTATTCGTCTAGAAGAAAAACAAAAGTTGCGTTTTCATTATGGTCTTACAGAACGACAATTACTTAAATATGTTCGTATCGCCGGCAAAGCCAAGGGGTCAACAGGTCAGGTTTTACTCCAATTACTTGAAATGCGCTTGGATAACATCCTTTTTCGGTTGGGTATGGCTCCGACTATTCCCGGAGCCCGTCAATTAGTTAACCATAGACATATTTTAGTCAATGGTCGTATAGTAGATATACCAAGTTATCGCTGCAAACCCCGAGATATTATTACGGCGAGGGATGAACAAAACTCTAGAGCTCTGATTCAAAATTCTTTCGATTCATCCTCTCAGGACGAATTGCCAAAACATTTGACTCTTCAACCATTCCAATATAAAGGATTAGTAAATCAAATAATAGATAGTAAATGGGTCGGTTTGAAAATAAATGAATTGCTAGTCGTAGAATATTATTCGCGTCAGACCTAAACCTAACGAAAAAAAAATAAAAAATCACAGGGGTTCGGACAATTTCGATCCCTTTCGTCGAAGTAAATTAACCTAAGGTTAAGATAAATAATAAGGGTTTGATCCGGATTTTTATCCATTTAGGTATCATAGAACGAGAGGGAGGTTTTCATTCCTTGTCTACTCTTTTCCTTTCAGTATTTCCCGTGCCACAGCAATTAGGAATAGAGAATCTATATCAAAGAAAGGTCTAACTGTTGCTGTTGCGTTGGAATATAATTTTATCTAGTGCTATTTGACTCTTTTGGTTAGTAAGATCTGTGAATTAGATGAAGGTACGGAAAGAGAGGGATTCGAACCCTCGGTAAACAAAAGCCTACATAGCAGTTCCAATGCTACGCCTTCAACCACTCGGCCATCTCTCCTACATCATGATTATGACCCAAAAACCGAGTGAATAGCGAGCCATTCCTAGTAGATTATTGCATAGGAACGACCAATCAATTCTAATTCTAACTAGAAAAATAGATCAATTTTCATCAAAGTAAAAGAAAGATCTTTCTTTTGAGGTTCTGCGGATAAATAAATAAAAAATATGAAAACTGTTAGAAACATTCTATTCATGTTTGCAAAACCAATATTCGCCCCTTTTTCTGTTATTTTATACCGGTACCGGAGGCAATCACTAAATTAGAACGAATCCGCTGATTGATGGGTCTATTTTTTGCACTTCGATTAATGGATCTCTTTTGTTGGTATACTACTCCATTTACATTAGGATGAAATCGAAGCGTACTCCAATATTTCTTTATTTGTTTTTTTCGATTCCTGTCAAAAAGGAACAATTTGAATAAATACAGGTCCCTTTTTCTTAATGAATCTGTTTTTATGTTATTTCGTACTGTACAATTATTTTCTTTGTGGGATCGGTTTACCACGAGAGGTAATGAGAATAATTATAGAATGGATTGCTACCTATGCCTAGATCGCGGATAAATGGAAATTTTATTGATAAGACCTTTTCAATTGTAGCCAATATCTTATTACGAATAATTCCGACAACTTCAGGAGAAAAAGAGGCATTTACCTATTACAGAGATGGTGCGATTTGATTCTTTTTTTATTGCTCTCAATCTTACGAGAAAGACGCAGGATTTGGGATCGGGATAGAAATACAAATTTTGAAAAAAATCTACGCTTGTTGAAGGTAAAGTTTGGAAATAGAACAATTCCTTCTGTCGTGTATCCTCCATTAATGCAACCTCGGATGCTATGGTTTAATTGTCGACTCTAGTATTGAGCGAAAGGCTACACCTATAGGTTCTGTATTTACAGGTCAACCCTACTCCACCAGTACCAATAGGCCACATAGGGGAAGAAGCACTACACCTAGGAATCAACAACACGAAAACTTTGTTATAAAGTATCCCGATCCTGATAAGGATCGTAACTAACAAGAATGGTCGGGACAACAAACATCCGTCTCGTTTGTATTTTGGATACCTGTATAATCATCGAAGGCTGTTGAAGTGACTAATTTCTGGAAATTCTGAGGCGTTTAGAACAAATAAATTGTTGGAGTTATATTTTCTATCTAGTATCAACACGTTTGATCTTAAGAAAAGATCTCTCGCAGTAAGGTTGGCTAGATATTTCTTGTAAAAACACTAGCCCTGCTCAGTTCATAATGATAATAAATATTTTCCTTTTTTGATTCCCTGTTTTATTTTCATTATGCACATAAAAGAGGAGCCGTATGAGATGAACATCTCATGTACGGTTCTGGAACGGAGATTCTTTGAATTGAATGACGACCGTAACGGATGTCAGCTCAATCCGAAGG